TAACTTTTTCTTTACAGTTTAAAAAGACTTATTAATTTATTAAAATAAAAGTGTTTAATTTTAATAATGTAATATATATTATTAGATATATATACACAGATAATAATATATATATATTAAGTATGTAATTATCATAAAACATATTATTAATATATAGATGTTTATGGCAGTATATATTAAAATATTTTATATAATAAAAATGAAGAAAAAAAAAACGTATAAATATATATAAATATATTATATATGAAATTTACTAAATCAATAAACTTTTATAATCACAGTGCATATTTGAATTATTAAATTATTTATTTAATTTTTAAATTTAATTAATATTTATTAATATATATATTTATATTATATAACATATATATATATATATATAAATGATTATATATAAATACTAATATATAATATTTTTATAACTATAAGTGAAAAAAAATAGTTATAAAAATATAAGTCTTTTTTTAGTACTTAGAAAAGTTTGATTCTTGCTTTGAAATTTATTTAATAAATTTTTTACATGTATGTCTGGCAGTATTTAATTTTATACAACTAATTAGGTATAGAGATTAATTTAGTTCTGGAGAAATTCGTGCCAGCATCCGCGGTTAGACGTAGGGGGCTAATAAATTTATTTGGTTAAATAAAGTATTGGAATAAATTTTAATCTAGCAAGGCTTAAGTGAAATTAATCTTGTTTAATTAAATTTTTGGGGAAGCTTTGAAATTTTGTTAACGGGACCAGGATTAGATACCCTGTTACTCGATTTTAATTTTTACCTAAGTAGTATTATTTATTTTTGAAACTTAAAGAATTTGGCGGTACTTTATTCTTTTCAGAGGAACCTGTTCTGTTAAAGATACCACACTATTATAAAACTTTTTTTTAATTTATATATCGTTGTCTTTAGAATTAGTTATATAGGCTTTTTCAATTATTTTAATTTAAAAAAAAGTCAAATCAAGGTGTAGTATAATTAAGTAGAAATGGGTTACATTTATTTAAATAACAGATTTATGCTTGTGAAAAATTGGATTTGAGATTAAAATTACTATTTATATAATTTGAACTGAGCTCTAAGGTATGTACATATCGCCCGTCGCTCTAATTATTTAAAATTAGATAAGTCGTAACAAAGTAGTTCTTCCGGAAGGAGGGGCTTAGGCGTGATGTAGCTTACTTAAGTTACTCATTTACACTGAGAGGATCTCTTTACTGAGCGTTACGATTGTTGTTTTAATTTAGGCTTTAATGTTATTTTATACTTAGTAGTTAAAAAATTTTATTTAAATTAAGAACTGTAAAGGTTTGTTGAAATAGTGAAAAGTAATCATAGGCTATCTAAATTATGTACCTTTTGTATTAGTGAGTCTGGAATTTTTTAATTATTTGTTTTCTCGAACAAGAGAGGGCTAATTTAAATTTAATTTTATGTGTAATAATAGTTTTAAATTTAAGTTAGAAGTGATAAATTATTCGATCTCTTATATATCTGGTTGGGGGGTTAGAATTTAGTTCTACCACGTTGGGTTTATTTCTATTTTTACTAACTAAATTTAGCGTGGGTAATAAAGAGGGGGTTAGCTTTCTTTTTTAAGAGTGTTAAAAATTTAATTTTAGTGATTATTTATAGTAGGCTTAGAAACAGCTTTCTTTGTAGTAAGTTTTTTTTTATAACGCAATATTTGATATTTATTTAAATTTTAATTTTATACTCCTTTTAGTAAAAATAATTTTTATTAAACAATAATCGGACTATTAGTAGTTTAGTTTTAATGTATTATTAATTACCAGCTTGTATTTTATGAATTTGACAATATATGCTTCGACTGTTTATCAAAAACATTTCTTTTGGTTTATTTAAAAAGTAAGGCCTGCCCACTGTAAATATGAAGGGCCGCGGTATTTTGACCGTGCAAAGGTAGCATAATCATTAGTTCCTTAATTAGGGAATAGTATGAATGGCTCAACGTAGCATGTTTTTATTAATTACATATAATGAATTTAAGTTTTAAGTGAAAACGCTTAAATTAGCCCATAGACGATAAGACCCTATAGAGCTTTATTTTTGGGTTAGTCGGGGGGTTAGAAATATTCCTGGCTTAAAACAAAAATTTTGTTGGGGCAACATAAGAATAAATAAATCTTCTTAATAATTTTTTTTATAAAATTTAAGATCTTGAAGTTTAAAGTATAAAAAAAGTTACCTTAGGGATAACAGCGTAATTAAAATTGAGAGCCCGTATCGACATTTTAGTTTGCGACCTCGATGTTGAATTAAGAAATCTTAATGGGGCAGCTTTCGTTTAAGATAGTCTGTTCGACTATTAAATTCTTACATGATTTGAGTTCAAATCGGCGCGAGCCAGGTTGGTTTCTATCTTTGGTGTTTAATTTTTTTTTTTAGTACGAAAGGACCGAATTAATTTAATATTTATTTATTACTAAGTTGGCAGACTAGTGCAATTGATTTAGATTCTTTAAATGAACTTTAGTTCACTTAGTATTGATTTTAGAATTGATTGGTGTATTAGTTTCTTACTTACTTTTACTATTAGGCGTGTTAATCAGTGTAGCTTTTATGATTCTCTTCGAGCGAAAGATTTTAGGTTACATTCAAGTTCGCAAGGGCCCTAATAAAGTTGGTTACATTGGTATTCTTCAGTCTTTCGGAGACGCTATTAAGTTATTTGTTAGGGAACAGGGGATCCCCATTGCTTCCAATTTCGTTCCTTATTATTTTTCTCCCGTGGTATCCTTATTTATGGTTTTACTACTTTGAAGTGTTATTCCTTTTGACTGGTTAACAATTAATTTTAGACTGGGGGGTCTATTTTTTTTTTGTTGCACTAGATTTGGGGTATATACTTTAATGAGTAGTGGTTGGTCTTCTAATTCAAATTATGCTTTATTAGGGGCCGTACGTGGGGTTGCCCAAACTGTTTCCTATGAGGTAAGATTAGCTTTAATTTTTTTATCTTTTATTTTTATAATTAGATCTTATAATTTACATTTATTTGCTTTTAATCAAATTTATTTATGGTTTACTGTAATTTCATTTCCTTTATTTTTATGTTGGGTTACTTCTATTTTAGCAGAGACTAATCGTACACCATTTGATTTTGCTGAGGGGGAGTCTGAGTTGGTGTCTGGGTTTAATGTTGAATACGGAAGAGGGGGGTTTGCTCTTTTGTTTTTGGCAGAGTACGGAAGAATTATTTTTATAAGCTATTTAACTTCAGTTATTTTTATGGGGTCTGGGTTTAATTTTTTAATACTTAATATAATAGGTTGTTTTTTTTGTTTTTGATTTATTTGGGTGCGAGGTACTCTACCTCGTTACCGTTACGATAAACTTATATATTTAGCTTGAAAAATTTTTTTGCCGGTTTCATTGAACTTTATAGTATTTTTTGTAGGGGCATTAATTATACTTATGTTTTACGCTTAAATTTAAAATAAAGGATTAGCATAGCTAACTACTAAAATTAGTTCAGTTTTATTACATTAGAAGTCACTAGAATATTAGGTTTAAGAGCTAGGACTACTAATTTACACCAGTAAAAGCACTGGTAATAGCCAAATTATTTTTCGTTGGGGGGAGAACATTGAAATTTAACGTGGGTGTTATTGTATAACCTAGTATGCCTGTAAATTAATACTTAATTTAGCTGTTAAGTTTTAGTTTGTGTATTTTTACTGGTGTCCTTTAATTTATGTTAATACTCTTATGACGGTAACTATAATTCAGGCTATAGTCTAACTTATTAAGTAAAAATTGATTTACTGTAAGTTACACACAAATTAGTTAGGTTATTAAGATAGCTATTATGTTCACTAGAGCTATAGCCCTATAGTTTGTTAGGGTAGCCATAAACTATATAGACTGGCAAAATGTCTTTCTAGTAGAATTTATGCTAGCCTAACAGCAAATAGATTATAGGGATTGAAATTTAAAGCGGGGCTAAGTAAGCGTCTACCGTTAGCACTTTAAGTATTTGTTAATCACCAAGTAACTATTGTAACACTATTCGATGAATTTTAAATTGTTAAGAGAATTAAACTCTTTTTAAATGCTTTCAAGGCACTTGCTTGGGCAGTCAGCCAAACAATTTATTTTAAATTTTTATCTCAGGCACTCATTACTAGCGGGTTAACTACAAAGTAAAAAAAGTAAGCTACTATCAGTAACTGACCCGCTAAGATATAAGGATCTTCTGCCGGGCGTGCCCCAATTCATGTTAATAATACTACAGTGTTAACTATAACTCAAAATAGAATTTGATTTACCGGGTAAAATTGCACCCCTCGTAAGTTTCTTTTCTGTGAAAACGGTAGGATTAATAAAATAGCGATTGACACTACTAGCGCTATAGCTCCTCCTAGCTTGTTAGGGATAGATCGTAGAATTGCATATGCAAATAAAAAATATCATTCTGGTTGGATGTGTACTGGGGTTACTAGAGGGTTTGCTGGAATAAAATTTTCGGTGTCTCCTAGCAGGAATGGTCTAATTAGTGCTAAGGACAGCAATCCTCATATCATAATAATAAACCCAAACAGGTCTTTAAACGAAAAATAAGGGTGAAAGGGAATTTTGTCTCTGTTAGAATTTACTCCCAGGGGGTTGTTAGAGCCTGTTTGGTGAAGAAATAATAAATGGATTATAGCTAGTGCTGCTACAATAAATGGTAGAACAAAGTGAAAGGTAAAAAATCGAGTTAATGTTGCGTTGTCTACAGCAAACCCCCCTCAAATTCATTGAACTAGTATGTTTCCTAGGTAAGGAATGGCGGACAATAAGTTTGTAATTACAGTAGCTGCTCAGAATGATATTTGTCCTCAAACTAGTACGTAGCCTATAAAAGCTGTAGCTATTACTAAAAATAGAATAATAACTCCTACTAGTCATGTATATGTATAAAAATAAGAAGAGTAATATATACCTCGTCCGATGTGTAAATATAAACAGATGAAAAAAAATGAGGCTCCATTTGCATGAATAACTCGAAGTAGCCACCCATAGTTTACATCCCGTGAAATATGGGTGACTCTATTGAAAGCTAATGAAATATCAGCTGTGTAGTGTATCGCTAGGAATAGTCCGGTTGCAATTTGTGTTACTAAACATAATCCTAGTAGAGACCCAAAGTTTCACCATGCTGAGATATTAACAGGGGCGGGGAGGTCCACTAGGGCATTATTAGCAATTCTAATTAAGGGGTGCGTTTTTCGGATGTTTATCATTATTGGTGTTTAAAGATTATATTACGTAGTGGCCCTTCATATTTTGAAGTTATTTTTACTACAACAATTAAAGTAAGTAGCAAGTATAGTATAGTGACGCCGGTAGTTATACTTATTATTTGAGTATATATGCTGTGAATATAAGAGAACTCTTGAGTTTGGTTTACCTTAACTATCTGGGAAGTTTGGTTTGTTACTAGCATAACTAAGAAAATAATTGTAATTAGTATTACTGTGACAGGTGTTTCGTAAGATAAATAAAATTTTTCGTTGGAGGCTAGGCATGAGATATAAATAAATAGCACCATTAGTCCACCAAGGAAAATTAAAAAAAGAATAAAAGAGAATCAATTTAATCTTTTTCCTACCCAAATCATCCCGCAAACTGTTACTGTCTGAATTAGAATTGCTACTATCAAAGCGATCGGGTGGGAGCTTCTTAAAAATATAAGTCTTAGCATAAATGAAATTAATATTATTAGTTTAATAGTTTCAGAATTTAGTTTATTTAAAATAGTGGCTTTGGAAGTTACAGATGGGGTTCCTTTTTCTGAAGTGTTCATGGCTTGCCAATTTTTAGTTTACAAGACTAAAGTTTTATTTAAACTATAAACACTTTTGTATTTATATCATTTATTAGTTTTGACATTTATATTTGGTGGGTTATGAATTTTTTCTTCTAAACGAGAACACCTTTTATCAGTGTTATTAAGTTTAGAATTTATAGTTTTATGCATCTTTTTTATCTTTTATTTTTTTCTTAGTTTTTCCAGAATTTTTTATTCTTTAGTTTATTTAACCTTTGCTGCCTGCGAAGGGGCGTTAGGACTATCAGTTTTAGTAATTATGAGTCGTACGCATGGGGGGGATTATTTTAAGTCATTTAGTTTTTATTAATGATAAAGCTTGTATTTTCTTTATTGTCTATTATTATGTTACTTTACTTAGTAGATGTTGTAAGGGTTTTTTGAGTTTTTTTATTGTATTTAACTATAGCAGGGGGGGCTTTTAATTTTTCTAACTTAAGTCTGGCAGGGTTTAATTTTATAGGGTACGGCCTAATAATAGACTTTTTATCTTTTGGGTTAATTGTTTTATCTTTTTGAATTACAATTTTAATATATATAGCTAGCTATTCAACTATGCGTAATTTTGAAGGGGCGGTTTATTTTGGGGGGTTAATTATATTTTTATTTTTAATTTTATGTATTACGTTTTTTGTATCTAATTATTTATTGTTTTATTTCTTTTTTGAGGCTTCTCTTATTCCTACTTTAATAATTATTGTTGGCTGGGGGTACCAGCCAGAGCGTTTGCAGGCTGGAATTTATTTCTTGTTTTATACTTTAAGTGTATCGCTTCCTTTACTATTATTAATCGTTTGGACTGGGCGGGCACAATCAAGTTTTAGTTTTTGGTCAGTAGGTGCTGTTTGGTCAGAAAGTCTTTTTATTTCAATTTTATTAGTTTTAGGTCTTACAGGAGCTTTTTTGGTTAAAATACCCATATTTTTTGTTCATTTATGACTACCAAAGGCACATGTTGAGGCTCCCGTGGCCGGGTCAATAATTTTAGCGGGGGTACTATTAAAATTGGGGGGCTATGGTTTAATTCGTGTTTTACATATTTGTGTGGTAGGAGTAAGGTATTTTTCTTTTGTAGTTTATAGAGTGGGGTTACTAGGTATACTTTATGTTGGTTTAATATGTTGTCGACTAAATGACTTTAAGGCCCTTGTAGCTTATTCTTCTGTGGCCCATATAGCGTTAGTGATTTGTGGTGTAGGAAGTTTACTTAGTTGGGGGTTTAACGGAAGCCTGATAATAATGATTAGTCATGGGTTAGCATCTTCGGGTTTATTTTGTATTGTTAACATATATTACGAACGTTTAGGAAGACGAAGCTTTTATTTTAATCGAGGTCTAATTTTAGTATTACCTATTTTTTGTTTATTAATTTTTTTGTTAAGAGCTGCTAATATCTCAGCCCCGCCTACAATTAATTTACTTTCTGAAATTTTTTTAATGGCTAATATGTTGAGATACGATACGTTTATAATAATTATTTTTCCTTTTGGGTCTTTTCTAGGGGCTGTTTTTACTCTGTTTATATTTTCTTACTCCCAACACGGTAAGAGTTACTATTTGGGGTACAGCTATCTAGGTGTTGAACACCGGGAAATTCATTCTTTAGTACTACATATTGTTCCTGTAAATTTTTTATTTTTAAAGAGAGATTTTTATCTTTTAGCAGGTTAGGTTTGTATAGTTTATTTAAAATATAGGCTTGTGGTGCCTAAGAAGAGGTTACTCTGTAAACAATCAAAATTTATTTAACCGTTACTTACTATATAGGTCTATTGTTATTAATTATTAGAGGGGCCAGCTTATTTAATGGATTAAAGTTTTTAGCAACCGGTGAAGTATACTTTTTGGAGTGGGACATTATTAGTATTATAAGAGTTTCTATTATTATAACTTTATTATTTGACTGAATAAGACTTTTATTTATGGGGTTTGTATTATTAATTTCTTCTATAGTTATATTTTATATCACTAGTTATATAAGTGGAGATAAATATTTTTATCGTTTCACTATATTAGTTTACTTATTTGTTTTATCAATATTGTTTTTAATTATAAGACCAAACATAATTAGAATTTTATTAGGCTGGGATGGTTTAGGGTTGGTGTCTTACTGTTTAGTTATTTTTTACCAAAATGTAAAATCTGCTAATGCTGGGATGCTTACTATTTTATCTAACCGCATCGGAGATGTGGCTATTTTATTAAGAATCTCTTGGCTATTCAATTACGGGTCATGAAATTTTTTTTACCTGCAGCACTTATATGGAGGTTGAGATCTTATTGTAGTAATATTTTTAGTTTTAGTAGCGGGTATAACTAAAAGAGCCCAAATGCCTTTTTCTGCTTGGTTACCTGCTGCGATAGCTGCTCCTACACCTGTTTCCGCGTTAGTCCATTCTTCAACATTAGTTACAGCAGGGGTGTATCTATTAATTCGATTTAGCCATTTAATGGGGGTGAGAAATTTTTTATTTTATGTGGGGGTTTTTACAATATTTATGTCTGGCCTAGGGGCTAATTTTGAAATAGACCTAAAAAAAATTATTGCTCTTTCTACTCTAAGTCAGTTAGGCCTAATAATAATAACTCTTTCTTTAGGGTTTTATGAGTTATCTTTTTTTCATTTATTGACCCACGCTCTATTTAAATCTTTACTGTTTTTATGCGCAGGGGTGTTTATTCATAGAATGGGGGATGTTCAAGATATTCGTCATTTAGGGGGTGTAAGCTTATCTTGCCCAGTAACTTCTTTTTATTTTATCGGTTCTTCGTTGGCTTTATGTGGTTTTCCATTTTTGGCGGGGTTTTATTCTAAAGATTTGATTTTAGAGGTCTATTTTATGAGAAGCATAAATAGACTTATATATATTTTTATTTTTTTTTCTATTATGTTTACTTTAAGATATTCTGTGCGGTTAGGATTTTATATATTTTACAAAAATTTGGGGCCTAAATCTTATGTTTCTCTAGCAGAAGAAGGGGGGATAACTTTGCCTATAAGAATGCTTTTTTTGTTTTCTATCGTGGCGGGTAGATTTTTAAGATGATATTGTTTTCCTTGTGTGGCTATTTTTATGCCTGTGGGGTTAAGGGTGAGTATTTTATTAGCTTTAGCCTGCCTGAGTTTATTAGTTTTTTTTATTATAGCTGCCCGACAGCTGGAAATAATTTTTTCTTTTAATAAAACTGTTTATTATTTAGGTAGCATGTGATTTTTGCCTGCGTTATCAACTATTTTATTTAGCCCTACTATAAAATTAGGTGGCAGACTTGTAAAATTTTTGGATCACGGTTGACTGGAGCAACTTGGGGGACAGGGAGTAATTTTGTCAATGTCTAAATATTCCTCATTTTTAGATTATTTTGTTACTTTAAATATTAAAAATTATATTCTTAGTTTTTTTTTTGTGTTGGTGTTAGCTATAATTATGTTGTGCCTACGTAGCTTAGATAGAGCATAGCAGTGAAGATGCTGGGGGGACTTTTTAGTCCGTTGGCGTTAACACGAAAATTATAAATTTATTTTCATAACGAAAATATGATGTTTTGATAAACTAAAGTGTTAAAAGAAAATAACGGAGTTTAACCGCTAAATCTTTAAGTTAGCAGCTTAAGATTAAATCTTTTTTCTTTAAAAGGATCTAAATCTAAATACCGTTAACAGTGGCATGCCTCTTACTTTGGCTTCTTCTAAATTAAGGGTTACTACCAAAATTCAGGTCGAAACTGAGTGCAAATATTCGCTTCTTAATAAAGATAGACAACTTAGTTGTACCTTCTGAATGCAACCCAGATGTTATATTTAACTACAATCCTAGTTGTCTCATTCTAGTGCTCCTTGGTTTCACTCATGATATAATCCTAATATCAAAATTATAATAAAAAATGTTGACAGGGTGGCGAGGGTCAGTAAGTTGGTTGAGCTAAAGATAATTGGTATGGGCATGATTAGAGTGATTTCTACATCAAAAATTAAAAAAATTACTGCAATTAAGTAGAATCGTAACGAGAAGGGGAGACGGGCGGAGCTTTTTGGGTCAAACCCGCATTCGAATGGTGACGGTTTTTCTCGTTCCTGGGTTATTTTTTTTCTTAGTCCTGAGTTAAGGATAATAAGAATAAGAGAAAGGGCCCCTGCGAGGCTTACTACTAAAATAATTACATTTCTCACATAGTGAACCTTTTGATTGGAAGTCAAATATACTTTTATAATAGAAATGTAGCTACCTCATCAATAAATACTTATATATAAAAATAATCAAACTACATCTACGAAGTGTCAGTATCATGCCGCAGCCTCGAAACCGAAATGGTGTCCTCTAGAGAAATGTTGTCTAGAGTGGCGTAATAAACAAACTCCTAAAAAAGTTGTTCCAATAATTACATGGATCCCATGAAACCCGGTTGCTATAAAAAAAGTTGACCCGTAAGCAGAATCAGAAATAGTAAAAGAAGCCTCTCAATATTCAAGGCCTTGTAGAGAGGTAAAGTAAAGACCTAGAACTACTGTAGCTGCTAGGCCTTGAAAGGTTTGAGAGTAGTTATTTTCTATAACACCATGGTGGGCTCAAGTTACTGTTACACCTGACGCTAATAAAATAATAGTATTTAACAGGGGGACTTGAAATGGGTTAAATGGTAGAACTCCTAGAGGGGGTCAGAGAAGCCCGATTTCTATAGATGGGGCTAGTCTTCTATGAAAGAAAGCTCAAAAAAATGAAAAAAAAAATAACACTTCAGATGTAATAAATAAGATTATTCCCCAACGAAGCCCCTTGGCTACTACCGCTGTATGAAGTCCTTGAAAAGTGCCTTCTCGGCTAATATCACGTCATCACTGGATACAGGTAAGAATCAAAATAGTAGCCCCAAAGGCGAATAAACCAACTGAAAAGGAGTGGAATCACTTAACGATGCCGGTAGTTATAGTTAAAGCTGCGATAGCTCCTGTTAAAGGTCAGGGGCTTTGGTCTACTAAATGGAAGGCGTGGTTACTTTTAATTATCATTAGTGTGAAGTAATTTCTCTAGCGTAAAGAGTAGAGAGTACAGCAAATACGTAGGCTTGAATTATAGCTACCGCTGACTCTAGTGTTAAAAGAAGAATTTGTGTAAAAATTAAACCCACTAAAATGAAATTTGACGCTAACGCCGTTTGGTTTCCTAAAAGTGTTATTAGTAAATGCCCTGCTACTATATTGGCCATAAGACGAACAGCTAAAGTACCGGGGCGAATTACATTTCTAATCGTTTCAATTAGTACTATAAAAGGTATAAGTGCACCAGGGGTACTTTGGGGTACTAAGTGAGCAAATATATGCTTAGTGTGATTTACTCAGCCAAATATTATAAAAGAAACTCACAGAGGAAGACTAAGTGCTAAAGTAAATAAAAGATGGCTAGAAGCTGTAAAAATATACGGGAAAAGCCCCAAAAAATTATTAACTATAACTATAAAAAATAATCCAATAAATATAATTGAACTCCCGGGGAAGGCTTCGGGTCCTAAAAGGGTTTTGAATTCTCCGTGTAATTTATTTAACGCTGAGTTAAATAGAATTAAAATTTTATTGGGGATAGTTCAAAAAATTGGGGTGGCAACTAAAATAAAAGTTAGTGCTCTCAGTCAGTTTAGAGATAAATTAAAGATAGCTGAAGGGTCAAAAACTGAGAATAGATTAGTTATCATTTTCAAGAAGGTGTTTTGTGGGCCAACCCCACCCCATTGGTTTTTTTAGCAGTCGTGTTAGTTGATGAAAAATAGATTTTTGTTGCGTTTAGTATATAAATTACGATAAATACAGAAAAAAGAGTTAACCATCTTAGAGGCGCTATTTGAGGTATAAAAAAACACCTGGAAGTTACTTAGTCTTGACAAAACTATATTATATTTTAACTAATTTTTTCTACAGGAATACTTGTTAGGGTATTATAATGCGGTTTAAGAGACCGGTACTTACTTTCAGTCACTTGTAGAAGAAGTTATTTTTTTAATTCATGAAATAAATGTTTTAGTAGGTACTCTTTCGATAACAATAGGTATAAATCTATGATTTGCTCCGCAAATTTCTGAACATTGCCCAAAGAATAAGCCTGGGCGATTGCAGTAAAATCTTACTTGATTTAATCGCCCAGGTACAGCGTCTGCTTTAACTCCTAGGGATGGCACAGTTCATGAATGAAGAACATCTGCGGCAGAGATTAAAGTACGCACTTGGGAGTTTATGGGGATAGCTGTTCGGTTATCTACATCTAAAAGACGAAACATGTCTGTGTTTAGTTCATTAGTAGGGATTATGTAAGAATCAAATTCTGCGTTTAAAAAATCTGAGTATTCGTATGACCAATACCATTGGTGGCCTACGGTTTTTAGTGTAATAGCCGGGTTATAAACTTCATCTAAGAGGTATAGGAGACGAATTGAGGGTAGACCGATAAATAATAAGATAAACGCTGGGACAATTGTTCAGAATAACTCTAGGCTTTGAGACTCAAGTATGTGTTGATCAATGTTAATGTTAAAACAAGTGGAAAAAAGATTATACCCAACGATAGTGATAATTAGAATTAAAATTGTTATTGAGTGATCATGAAAAAAGATTAATTGTTCTATAATCGGGGAAGCTGCGTTTTGAAAACCGATTGCTGATCATGTTGCTATTTCTAAAGGAGTTAATTAACTCATTACTGAATCTTAAATTCATTGCACTAGTCTGCCACTTTAAAAATGTGAAATTAAAGTTAATTCTCTATATGAATGTTCAGCCGGTGGGGTGTTTTGTAGCCACTCAATTGAAGTTGAGGTAATAAAATTATGAACTACAGGCCGGTACGTGGCTAGTGATTCTCAAATAATGTAACTAAATAAAATTACTGCTACTAGGGAAGTGTATCTTCCTATAGATGAAACAACGTTTCATGTAGTGTAAGCATCTGGGTAGTCTGAGTATCGTCGAGGCATTCCGTTTAGTCCTAGAAAATGTTGTGGGAAAAAAGTTATATTAACTCCTAAAAATATAATAGCAAATTGAATTTTAAGTCATTTTGGATTTAATGAGGTGCCAGTGAAGAGCGGGTACCAGTGAATTAGCCCTCCTATAATGGCGAATACAGCCCCTATAGATAAAACGTAATGGAAATGAGCGACCACGTAATAGGTATCATGAAGTACAATATCAATTGAAGAGTTAGCTAAAATAATTCCAGTTAGCCCACCTACAGTGAATAAAAATACAAATCCTATAGCTCAAAGAAGAGAAGGGGTTATTGTGAGAGCTCTCCCCTGAAGGGTCGCTACTCAGCTAAAAATTTTTACTCCTGTGGGCACAGCAATAATTATTGTTGCGGCTGTGAAGTAAGCACGAGTATCTACATCTATCCCTACAGTAAACATATGATGGGCTCATACGATAAACCCAAGTAGGCCAATTGCTATTATAGCATAGATTATCCCTAATTGCCCAAAGGTTTGTTTTTTCCCTCTTTCAAATGTAATAATATGTGAAACTATGCCGAACCCTGGCAGAATTAAAATATACACTTCAGGGTGGCCAAAAAATCAAAACAAGTGTTGGTACAGAATGGGGTCTCCTCCCCCGGCAGGGTCAAAGAATGAAGTATTTAGGTTACGGTCGGTAAGTAACATTGTGATTGCACCCGCTAAAACTGGTAGAGATAGTAGTAGAAGGATGGCTGTTAAAAATACAGACCACACAAATAAGGGGGTGCGGTCTCAAGTTATCCCTGCAGACCGTATGTTGATGATAGTAGTAATAAAGTTTACTGCGCCTAGAATAGATGACGCACCTGCTAAATGAAGACTAAAAATAGAAAGGTCAACCGAAGCCCCAGCATGGGCGATACCTGACGATAGAGGTGGGTAGACAGTTCATCCTGTACCGGCCCCTCTTTCTACTATTCCTCCAGCTAGAAGTAGCGTTAATGACGGCGGAAGTAGTCAAAATCTTATATTATTTATACGAGGAAACGCTATATCTGGGGCGCCGATTATTAGTGGTACTAGCCAGTTACCAAATCCCCCGATTATAATAGGTATAACTATAAAAAAAATTATAATAAACGCATGGGCGGTTACTATTACATTATAAATTTGATCGTCTCCAATAAATCTTCCTGGTTGTCCTAGCTCTAGACGAATAAGTACTCTAAAGGCTGTTCCTACTATCGCGGACCATACTCCAAAAATTAAATATATAGTTCCAATGTCTTTGTGGTTAGTTGAATAAAATCATCGAGTCAAAGTGAGATGGCCGAAGTTAGGCCCTAGACTGTAAATTTAGGTATGGGTTAGCCCTCTTATTATGTTTGGTAATCAAAAATGAATCAGGGTTGCAAACTTTGAAGTGAGGCTACTCCCAAATATATTTTAGAATTTAAAGGATTAAACCCCTGATTAAAGCTTTGAAGGCTTTTAGTTTACTAACTTAAAATTCTTAAATCAGATACACTATCAGGGGTACTAAAAAGTTGCCACCTAGAGCAACAACTAAAAAATTTTTTGGGGTTTTCATTTTAGCTAAAACAAATAAAAAAGAGCTCTGAGACTTTATTATTAGAGATCTGTAGATTAGTCGTGTGTAATAGAATAGAGAGACAAGAGATGAGGAAATTAAAATTAATGAAACGAGTATGAAAGCAGGTATTAGTAATTGGATAGCATATAGTTTAACAGCAAACCCTAAAAATGGCGGTAGCCCCCCAAGTCTTATAACTGTCGAAGTGAAGGTATACTTAGGTAGAAGGTCTCACTTTATTTTATTAAATTCATGGATAGACACTATTCTTCTTTTTATAACTATATAAATTAGTGTGATAGTAATAAAACAGTACCCCATAAAATAGATTATTCATGCTCCAACGGATAGAAAAACAACAGCAAGCATTCAACCTCTGTGAGCGATAGAAGAGTATGTAACAATAGCTTTTATAGAGATTTGGTTAAGACCGCCTAACGCGCCTACGGCACAAGAAGCTGTAATAGCTAGGATAGTAGCTTGGGGGGTAGCTACTAAACTAGCTAACACAAATGGGGCGACTTTTTGCCAAGAAACTAATAGAGCGCACAATACTCATTCCGATGATTTTATAACTTGAGGGAACCAAAAGTGGAACGGGGGGATTCCTGCTTTTGTTAAAAGGGCTAAAAAAATTAAATTATTTGATGTTATTATAAAATTGTTTATAACAAACGAGCTATCAATAAGTCTAATAAAAATAATAATTAGAGACGCCAGGGCTTGGGTTAAAAAGTACTTAATGGCTGTTTCTGTTGACTGAGGGTTTAATTTAATAATGAATAGGGGGATTATTCTTATTAAATTAATTTCTAACCCTAGCCAACAGGTAAACCATCTAGAGGAGCTCCCGGCTACAATGGTCCCTATTATTAGGGTGGTTATAAATAGGGATTGGTAGCTTTTTATTAAAATGTAAAAAGGAAGGGGCTAAGACCCTCATGAGCGGGGTATGAACCCGATAGCTTAGTTAGCTTACCTTTTTATAATTTAGTTTACAGGAACATTAAATTTTGATTTTAAAAGAAACAGTGTGATTCCGTTAATTATAAGATAATAGTATATAAAATACATGATTTATTCTATCAAAATAACCCTTTTAGTCAGGCACATTATC